TCTCGGATTCAATGAAAAATTCATTCTAGTAGTGAAAAGGAATCGATAAATCTTGAAATGAGAGTCCTATCACTCCACTACTACTGTAGTGTTCGTCTACTGATTAGGTCTTGAATAAGATTGGGTAAGGATAGGTCGGACGAGAAAAAGAGAATTCCATTTTTCGTTTAGTTGGGGAAGGGGTTGAAGAAAAACCTTGTATACAGACTCATGTAAAGTATATGAGTGCTTCCGCATTTATTCAATATTAGTTAGATTAATAAAATTGAATATCTAATTAGATTTCTTTTTGATATTTATTGAAATCTTAAATAGTTCTAAATTTTCTCTAATCTTCTATTAAGATTCTTCATTTTTATTATGAAATAGATATATATTTATTTCATATATTATTTCATTTTCATCCAAGAATTTCAATTCTATTTCCATTATAAGAAAAATGAAATTCTTTCTTTTCGGTAACTTCTAGTCAAAGAATCTCAGAGGCTGTTTTCCGATTGTTTTAGAGAACGAATCGGGAGACGGTAAGGATTAGATCAAATGGAAATAAGAGATGCAAATAAGAGTATGAGTATGCAAAGTAATCTATCTTGATTCTATATTTTTGACTTTTGAGTTAATGAAATGGGGGGCAAAATAAAACATAGGTCTTTTTATTCCTACCTGTTACTAAGATGAATTCCCTTAATACTTCAAAAGATATCTCTGGATATTTTTTCTTTATGCTTAAGATTTTTTTATTCTACTAGAAATCAGATAAGAACTTGTTAGATGTTCTAATTGGATTTATTGGATTGTTTCGTCAATGGTGTTATCCCGGAATCTTTTTTTGACTCTGTACCAGCGATTCCACTATTATTATAAAATTTTTAGTGAAAAATAAATAAAAAAAAGAACATAATACAAGATAAAATAAGACAAGAAAAATTAGTAAACAATAAGAAAAGAATTCCTTCATATTGATAGAGATAGGAGACAAAATTGACATGGATATAGTAAGTCTTGCTTGGGCTGCTTTAATGGTAGTTTTTACATTTTCCCTTTCCCTTGTAGTATGGGGAAGAAGTGGACTCTAAGGGTACTACTAATTGAGTTAAGGGATCAAACTGTATCAATTGTTTTATAGCTGAGTTCTGAAATCTTTTAACTAAAAAATTTAGTTATTTTATTAATTTTATTAATACTAATTAATTTTTATAGAATAAAGAAAGAAAACATAGAGTCAAACTTTATATACTACAAGAATAGATAGTATAGTAGAAAGAAATAGATTTGATTTCTTTCTACTATACTATATGGATTTCATAGAATTTTGCTGATTGTAGTCTGATCATTTCATTTAAAACGAAGACCCAAAATTGAAATCCTTTTTTCATTTTTTTCATTCAATCATTGTGCGTTGATAAGAAATCAGAATTCATGTTTAAGTAAGATTTCAAATTAGTCACTTTGACTTACCGTTTTTACGTAAATTATAAGTAAAAAGGCAGTAGGAACTAGAATGAAGAGTGCAGTAGCTATAAATGCGAGAATATTTACTTCCATAATCTCTATGTTTTCTTTCTCTTTTATTTCTAAAAAATACTTCGGGATTTAATCCCATAGAAATGATAAACCTTTCGTCGGTAAATTCAATGGTATAAATTTGATCTCGATGATATCAAATAGGATCAATATCACGAATAACAATATCTGAGCTATCAAATCGATTCATCGTCGAGAATGAAATAGTATAACATAGGAAGATCTTTTATCCATACCAAATAAAAAAGATTACTTTCTGATGCAATCAAAAATTCCCTTTCCTTTTTTCTTTCTTCGAAAGAAAGAAAAAAAGGGGATCCCGTTTAGAAATGAGATTTTTTTGTTATTTTTATCCCCTTTCACACACGAAATAAATTGATATCTTTTTTTCATTGGATTTGTATCCATCGGGACTGACGGGGCTCGAACCCGCAACTTCCGCCTTGACAGGGCGGTGCTCTGACCAATTGAACTACAATCCCAGGAAAAAATCGTATATCATACATACATATTGTTACAATTTCATTCAAACCTTTTCTTTTTCTATTTGAGATTCAAATCGTTGTACTGTAACTGAAAGAGGCGGACTCTTTTATATATTGATATTTATATGGGTCTGCACTTTAGCGAGATCGACACGGATTACGAGTAATCCGTTCGTTATTGCCAAATCGATTGAAAAATGAATCAATGAAACAAAAAAAAAGACTCTTTTTTTTTTACTTTAATCCTTTCCTTAGACTTTATACTTATGGATCCTGTAAGGAATTTAGCAAAATCCGAATTTGTGGAAAAAAGATGTGATATGGAAAAAAGAAATAGCACTAGGGATAGGGATGTATGAAATCTTTATTCTTCCGTATCCGAGCCCATCGGTCATTTTCAGAGAACAACAAATGGGTTATATCATTTCATGGTGGATCAGCAAATTTTTGGGCCGAGCTGGATTTGAACCAGCGTAGACATATTGCCAACGAATTTACAGTCCGTCCCCATTAACCGCTCGGGCATCGACCCAGGAAGAATCAATTTCAGTCTTTATTGATAATCCCTGATCAATTTCCTTTCGTAGTATCCTACCCCCAGGGGAAGTCGAATCCCCGTTGCCTCCTTGAAAGAGAGATGTCCTAAACCACTAGACGATGGGGGCATACTTGCCCGACCGCCATTATACTATGTTCATAGTATGAACAGTTTTTTGAAATTGTCAATATAATGGAATGATATGATTCGATCAGAAGGATCTTTCCAGCTTTCAGAATTCCATAAAATCTTTTGATTCATCATTTCAATTTCGAAATTTTTCATTCCCATCACCAATCTATAATAAAAAAAAAAATAGAAAAAAGATAAGTAATGCGAAAGAAAACAAAAGAAAGATAGAATCCTTTCAGGGAATGATTGATTTGTTGGAAGAGGCGAGGCATTAAAACCTCATTTCTTTCACTTTCATTCAGTGTTAAGAAGATTTGATAGGTATATTTCTATCTCACATTAAGCCGGGAAAAAAACGAGAATAAATCTGGAAATTGGGTAAAAAGGATAGGGATCTATAAGTTATTGAAAGTTGTTTTTTTTTCAATTTGAATCGGTTTTGAAAAGATTCATTCCATTTATATTTATCAAATCTAATATAAATTTGAACTATAACTCTATTCACTAGGTAAATCCAATTTCTTGTTCCTTAATGAGTTGCTATGTACAAAAAATAGATCTATGTACATAGATTCTAATCTTATCTTATTTATATATATAAGTATATGCAGTAACAAATAGATGTACTAAACTCATATTGGCTGGTTCCTTATTCAGGAATTGAATCAAACGAGGCCCCTTTAACTCAGTGTGGTAGAGTAACGCCATGGTAAGGCGTAAGTCATCGGTTCAAATCCGATAAGGGGCTTTTGACTTTTTTTTCATAAAAAGAGCGGTATTCCTATTTGAAGGAAGAATAGAGATATTCTTGATATTTGTAAGAAGTTTCCTTTTGTAAATAAAAAAAAAACTAAGGAATAGTATGATTTCATTAAAAAATGGAATCATTAATTTTAATAAGTTATTGTTATCATTCTAATGAATTCGAATATAGTAAACTAATTCTAGTTAGAAAGTGAATCATTCTTATTTCTCGAAATATATTAATTTATTTAATTATATATATATTTTAGAATGTGATATCTCCTGATATTGTCAGATATTCCTATTTTCTATTATTCCAATCAAAAAAATGGGAAAGATTCTAAAAAAAAAGTAAGTGGACCTAACCCATTGAATCATAACTATATCTACTATTCTGATATTCAAATTCGATAGAAATGAAATTTGAACAGTGGATCTTTTTTTCGTTTTTAATACCTCTTTGGTTTGGACTCCGCAAGAATCTGTCGATATTTCTGATTAAATCTTATTGTTCCTAGAGGTTCTATAGGAATAAATTGCTACTCCCCTCCTCCACGAAGAAGGGCTTATTCTATTCTAAGTTCCAACATACAAGTCATTTGACTTTCAAATATCTTTTTTCCGAATATCAGAAAAGAGAAAATCACATTTCTATTATTTCTTTAAGATATGATATATATCTATAGAAATAAGAAATAATAGAAAAATCTATCAAATCATGACTTTGCGTATCAAATATTTTCTTTTCATATCTATGCATACGAGATTTTTACGGCAATTAATGGATGCGAAAACGAAACTTTCACTTAAGAATCTATTCTTCTTAAAAAAATTCCATACAATATTAAAGAAAGGATCTGATAGATAAAAAAAAGTAAATAGAAAAAAATATTCGAATTTCTTACCTCGATCTGCAAACAAAAAAGTATACTTTGGAGTTTTTTTAATCTGAAAGAAAGGAAAATAGAACAAAGAAGGCAAGAAAAGAAATAAATGTAAAATAGTGTAAAATAGAAAGTAAAAATAGGATCCTCTAGTAGTTTCCTAGACATAGAAATTAGAAGAATATAGAAAACTATTTTTTTTATTTCACGAACAAGATTTAAGAAATTTAAGAATAAGATTATTTGGTAAAAGGAGAGTAGTATGTCTGGGGATCTACTGGGAACGAGAGTTCGAAAGGGGATCATTTGTTTCTTGAACAGTTCTTTCAATTTAATTATTTATCGGATTTACGAGTCATAAGACAATTCCTGATTCATGGCTTAGGGGATTTTTAAGAATAGAAAGGAATAACCGAATTAAGTTCATGGATTTGACCTAGGTTAGGTATCAATAGACCAAAAAAGGATTTTTCTATTCGAAACTCATTAGAAAAGAAGGGACAGTCTACGAGAAATAAAATCATATCATATATAAAATGAAAAAAGCCTCGAAGGTCCCATCCCTGAAAATGCTATGAGGTGTTCGGAAATGGTTGAAGTAGTTGAATAGGAGGATCACGATGACTATAGCTCTTGGTAAATTTACCAAAGATGAAAATGATTTATTTGATATTATGGATGACTGGTTACGGA